CCCTCTACTACGTCTATAGAAATATCTGATTCTCTATCTTATTGTATATATATAGATTAATATTGTAATGTAATGAATATTCTGACTTATAGCTTCCTTGTTCGTCTCCTAAGTATAAGATAGAGATATATTTCTTTATTTCGAATTTCTTTATTTATATATGATATTTTCATTTATTTATTTATATACGATAGGTCCCGAGAATATTGTAATGAATATTCTGACTTACTTGATCTGACTTATAGCTTACTTGTTCAGCGGATTCGGAATTCTCTTTCATTCCAAAGGCATAACCTGTATCCATGCGCTTCATATTCGCCCGGAGTTCGCTCCTAGAAATATATCCATCCCTGCCCCCTCACGTCAATCCCATGAGCCTCTTATCCATTCTCATTCAATCCCGGCGGGGGGGCAAGTCAAAATAGAAAAACTCACATTTGGGGTTAGGGATAATCAGGATCGAACTGATGCCTTCCACCACGTCAAGGTGACACTCTACCGCTGAGTTATATCCCTATCCCTTCTTTGCCTCCATCGAGAAATAGAACTGACGAATTCTAAGGTCAAGAAAATAAACGCCACTATTCTTGAACAACTTTGAACCGAGCCTTCTCTTTGCACTATTTTATTTATATTAAATATTTTTTTTATATGAAATATAATGGGGCAAATCGGATTCAATTGTCAACTGCCCCTATCGGAAATAGGATTGACTGCGGATTCGAGCCATAGCACATTAATTGTTATGTTCTATAACATTTATTTGTTATTCTTTTCTATTCTATATTCATATTAATTCAGAATTGAATAGATAAGAATGAAAAGAATAGAGTTAATAGGGACGATTCTAATAGTTTAGAATAGGGACGATTCTAATAGTTTATTAAATTCCTATGCATGTCAAATTTCTCTTATGTGAGCCCGCTTAACGGATCGGTTAGAGCATCGCATTTCTAATGCGATGGTCGTCGGTTCGATTCGGATAGCCGGCTTTTCTCTATTTATATTCGATTTTTTACATGATTGATGATAATATCGTTTTTTGAAATCAAACGAATATTCAAAAAACGTTTCTCCTTTTCCAAAGATTACTGAATTTTTTATTATGTTATAGGAATTTCCTACTATGTCAAGAAAAGTTTTTTTCTATATATATAGAATAGAAAGGGTTTGGGTTTCATAAAACCGCACGATTTTCCCGATCGAAATCAAGCAGGTTTTCCATGAAGAAGATTTTGTTCAGCATGTTCTATTCGATACAGGTAGGAGAAGAACCCGACACGGATCAACCCCCTCTTCTTGCGCCAAAGATCTTATCATTTCCGAAGGAACTGGAGTTCCGTCTCTTTTCCATTTCTATTCAAGAGTTCTTATGTGTTTTCACGCCCCTTTGAGACCCCGAAAAATGGACAAATTCCTTTTCTTAAGAACGCATACAAGATGCGTCACTAC